GACGATAACTCTGAAAAGAAAGATTGCCCATCTTTTCTTTCATTTCCGGAGAAATACGATCGGAGGGGGCTAATTCGAATCCTTCAGGTAAAATAAGAACAGCCCCCACATTCAAAGATCCCCGTTTCCCATTAGAAAGAACCTGTTTCAGTTGGATATCATAGGGAATTCTAACAACTGCTTCAAATACAGTATCCGGAAGTACCGCTTGTGGAACCTCAATATCCACGGGCTTATTGGCTAAATGACAATTGGCGCATACAATACGCCCAGTAGCTTCTCGTGGATTCTCATAACCCTGTTGTGCAAAAATGGGATATGCGTGTGAAATAGATGTCCAAGTTATTACATATATAAATATAATGACCGATACGAAAATGGATCGAGTCATCTGTTCCTTTATCCAAGAAAAGATATTTCTATTTTGCATGGTCCAATCATTGATCCCGAAAATTTCTACAATAAATTGGGTAGGTTGCTAGTAGAGTTCCCTATCCACGATTCTGCTATTTTACTGGGATCCAGGAGTCATTTCCCGGATCGGTAGAAACTGAAAAAATAAGTAACATTTTGAATGGTTTGTTTATGTACGAAGTAAAAAAAACATTATGATTAGATTTATATCAGTAGATCATTTTTAGTCATTCATTGAATGATAAATGACTACAAGTGACGGAGATACACGATTTAAATAACGGAAGATCAAATATTTTAAAATTGTATCTAGAATGACTGGAAAGGTGGAAACAAGACCAGATATAATTTGATTATTATGATAAAATCCAAAATCCTTGTAGACAGAACCAATCATTAGTTCCCAACCATGAGGCGAGTGGAATCCAATACATAAATCCGTTAATAAAAGAATAGAAAAAGCTTTTATTGTGTCGCTTAAGTTATAGATAAATTTCCGAACCCAAGAATTAATAATACCAAGTTCTTCATTACCCAGAATAGAATAACCACTTAGAATAGCGAAGCTTATTATATTTGTCGAAAAATTTAAAATGGTATGGATATGATCCTCATTGTACATTTTGACCAATTGGATCGTTTCTTTGTGTATTCCTATATGAAGCTTTTGTATATGTGTATCGGGGTACTCCTTTATCATTTCGTCCAAAAGGAAGAGTTCTTCTAATTCTATGAATTTTTCCAGAACGTTCTTTTCTTGAATATCATTCAAAAAAACTTCGGATTGCCCAGCATTCCACCAATTAGTAACCAAAGATTCCATACTTTTATTAAATGAGAAAGAAATCCACCAGGGCAAAAAAACTATAGATGTAAGATATAGAAGGGGGTTGAATGCTTTCTTTTTTGGCATTTTGAATCTGTGAATTGTTAATGAAACCACCTCATTCCTCGATTCTATCCAATCTGATATTTCCATGAAACATGAGTTGTATAACAAACAGGGTATTGAATCCACAGACCCCCTTTATTTTATTTAATTTCAATTTAATTAAAGGGCTAATCCTTAGATCTGGAAACAATATTTTTTTTATTATGTCTTCATTCGAAGCAATTGTATCCTTTCGCTGAATGCCCTAACGAGACACTTCAAGTCAAGAAATGCATATTTTTCGAATTTCGAGACAAAACAAAAACAGAATTGAATTACAAGATATGATCCATCTATATCTAACATATCAATTAAAAAATATTGGACCCCAAAAATATGAAGTATATATATAGTCTTAGTTTTTCGGATATATATGATGAATCCATACTTAGTATACTTGTTACGAGTATGAAAAAATGGAGTTGATTTCCATATACAATCCATCAAAAACTTTTGGTGGAAAAAACGCTTTGTTTTCTGTTTTCTGGTTGTTTCACACGCGTCTGCTTTTGCTCGAATGAGCGACCGGAAAAAACAAAACAGAACTCAATGCTGCGAAAGCATTCATTCTTCAATTCATTTCAAAATACTTCAATTGGTACGCGCAAAAAATAGGCCAATTCCGCAGCCTTTTGTTCAATTTCTCGTGGAGTCAAATTCTCATCAGTACGAGTCAAAGGAATGGCACCCTGGCCTCTGATTTCCATATAAAGTACACGCCGGGAATAAATACCTTCTTTAACCTCTATTCTAATCGACTGAATATCTCTCATAAGGAATCGAAGAAAGATTCGACGATTTCTTCCAGGGAATCCCCAACGAAAAATACACACTATTCCCTTTTTTCTATCGAATCTATCATAACCACTACCCACATTCCACGAAATTGTGCACCACAAATAGGAGCTAATGAACATACCCGCGATCCCATAGAAAGACATCACGATCCCTTGTGGGAAAAAAAGGATTTGCTGAGAAGGAAATAAGGATATCAGATTCCTACCAAGGTAACTAGAAGTTCCAACCAATAAGAATCCCAGTGAACCTAAAAAAAGGATACAGGCCCAACATAAATTACTTGTTTTTCGAGACCCCATTATAAGTTCTATCCATATATGTTCTGATCGCCAGTTCATACTAGATCCAGTTGTTTAATTTTATTGAAATTTAGAGAATAACCAAAATTTGACTTTCTTTTTTTGTTCCTGAAGCAACTCTTATCAACTAGCACTCTTATTATGATGTGAACCATTAGGAGTAATTCATCGAATCGCTTAGATATAAAAAAGGATCCCCCTCATATAATCCCACTATAGATATCTACATACATAGAGATATTTTTACTTTCCATTTCATACATCTGCGGACCCCCTTTTGAATATATAATCTATTTATCCCCATATATCATCCCATGATGTTTCCACGCGCATAATAGCTCTTTCATTTGTGTTCGGAAGAATCCACATGTTGTATCCTATGTCCACTAAATAGATAGATAAATTTAAATAGATATAGATATCTGTATTATGACCCAAGTCCGAGTCTTGAAAAAAAAATGAACGAGATTGGGTCCCGTCGAATCTAGATAATCTTGTTTTTTTGAACATGAAGAGATAGGGAAGCCATTGCAATTGCTGGAAATACTAGACCCACTAAAGGCACAAAAAAAGAGGGTAAGTTGAAAGTTGTCATAGAATGGATACCTCGATTTAATATTTTGTACCTGTTATAAAGATATCTTATGATAAGTATATCTATTATCAGTATATAATAATAGGTACAAGAAACGTAGAACTAAATAAGTGTACCTATTCACTTTTATATAATATATATTTATTATTATTGTTCTCTTATACTTATCTTCTAATAAATACCAAAAAAGGTTCTTACTTGGAGAATAATTATATCTATAATAAATACGTAATGTAATAAAATAACATGAATTTTTCCTAATTTAGGAGAAAAATTAACTCTTTTATCCTATTGATAGAGCCTTCCCGATTACTAATCATGCATTATATAGGTAGAAATAAAATGGATCTGTAGCAAATAATAAAAGTGATTATCAACAACTTATGATCCGTTATACAATTGTATTTTATAACCTCAAGTAAAACTCCGTGCTTATTATTTTTTATTTTCACGTTGATTACCATAAACTAAATAAAATTGAAACTAAATACTTGTAAACTTCAAATAAAAAAAACAGAATTAAATGATCTACTTGATTCAATTTTGATTCAAAGGACAGAAACCGTGAAGCTGAAATAACTCACTCAGAACACCCTTTAAAGGATTACGTGGTACGATTGGGTCGAATAAGCCCTTATGGAATAAATACTCAGCTTCTTGTGACCCATCAGGTACTGTCTTATTCAATGTTTGTTCAATTACTCTTTTACCTGCAAATGCAATGTAAGCATTAGGTTCGGCAATAATGATATCTCCTAACATACCAAAACTGGCAGTCACCCCACCGGTTGTAGGAGATGTAAGGATTGATACGTAGAATAACTTTTTATTTGATTGATAATCATATAAAGCTGAAGATATTTTAGCCATTTGCATCAAGCTCAAACTTCCTTCTTGCATCCGGGCTCCCCCCGAAGCACACACTATAATAAGGGGTAGAGATCTATTAGTAGCATATTCGATCAAACGGGTGATTTTCTCGCCTACTACGGATCCCATACTGCCCCCCATAAACTGAAAATCCATAATCCCAATTGCGATGGAAATACCGTTTAATTGACCTATGCCTGTTTGAACAGCCTCAGTTAACCCTGTCTTTTTTTGATAAGAATCAATACGATCTTTATAAGGCTCCTGCTCCGAATGAAATTCAATGGGGTCCACCGAAACCATGTCCTCATCCATAGCATCCCAAGTGCCTGGATCAATCAAAAGTTCGATTCTTTCTGAACTACTCATTTTCAAATGATATCCACATTGTTCACAAATATTCCGTTTTAACCTAAAAAATTTCTTATAATTTAATCCATAACAATTTTCGCATTGAACCCACAAATTCCTGTATTTTTTACTTATATCGAGATCACTTCCACTTGCGCTAGTTTGTATACTGATGAAACTATCACTGTCAATACTATTTACGCTTTCACTACAAATGTAACTATAAATGTAATTCTTACTGTAATTGTCACTACCGCTTGAAATGTAACTATCAATATGGATTTCAGAACGAAGATAACTCTCAATGCAACTAGTAATGTGATTATTCCAACTATATTGAGTATCATACATGTAACGATTGTAGTAGTGATTGTCACTCTTAGGTCCATCATTCGGATAACTATAATTTAGGCAACTAGAAAAAAAACCGCCCAATTCACTCAAAAAAGAACGATCGTCTTCAACCTCAAAAATAAAATTTTCAATATCCAAATATATGGAATAATTTTCACCATTAATATCCTTAACTAAAAAAGTGTCATCACAGATCAAACTCCGAATGTTGCTGACACCAAATAAAGGATCAATATTATTAGAGCTGTCACTATCAATCCAACCATGAATCATGTTATTTATAACAGGGTCTTCACCCCCATTTGTATTTCCAACGGGTCGAATACCCTCTAGTGATTTACTTAACCCGCACCCGTGTTCTAACTCCTCCTTAAACAACATCGAATTG